ATTATTATACACCACATTTGGATTCTGCCAATTGAACAAATCAAGTCTAATCTGATATAACGAAAAAAAAAAGAAAATGGGTAGAAAAACTTATTAGATATCACTCAATTGACTTCGGTATCTAATAAGTTCTACCTACTATTGGATTTGAACCAATGACTCCCGCCGTATGAAAGCAATACTCTAACCACTGAGTTAAGTAGGTTATTTATCACCCCAAAAAGGACCCATCACTTATAGGATTATAAGTGGAATATCATTTCTAAGCAATACCAATCTGTTAACAGTAGACGGATCAGAGAGCTATCATGTGGGATTATGGAATATCCATCTTGACAAGAAATTATCCATATGTTAATATATCTATGACAAGGGCTATAGCTCAGTTAGGTAGAGCACCTCGTTTACACGTGCGCTAATGCTTTTCAGGGGAGCCCATTATGCAATAAACATAATTGATCTTATTGACAAATCGATGTCTTACTCCATGGATTCGAGGGAACAAGAGAACAATAGCCTGACAAATATTGGGTTCGGTCCGATTCAGGTGCGAATTCAAGTGCCAAATCAAATAGAACCCGCCATTGATTTGATAGTTGATAAGGTAAATACCCAGTCCATTCAATGCTAGGCATAATGAGTATAAGGGCCTCAAAATAACCTTTTTCCGTCCTATGAACTTTAAGGTGTATGAAGTCTCATATTCGACTCTTGCAGCGTAGCGATAGAGACTCCATCTAACTTAGTTTGATCTAGGCCGAAGGCAGACCTAAGTCAAGGTAACCCTTCTTTGAAACACTTTGGTATTGCTCCTAGATCAGAATACAAATGATGAATCAGAGCACATGGAACCATCTCATTATTTTCCTGTAAAGCAAAATATGGTGGACTAACTGATCTTTACATCAGTTTATGAAAGAGCCCAATGCAACAAAATGCATGTTGGGTCTTTGAAACAGTTCGAATCATTTCGATAATAATCAGTTTGATCTGTTTTACCGAGAAGGTCTACGGTTCGAGTCCGTATAGCCCTAATACATTCTATTTTAGTTTAGTATAGTTTTCATTTCCTCATTAGTACTTGTTTATAGACTGGCCGGTTGGTTGGTCCAAAAGTATTACCGCATGTTCATGTAAATACATAGGGACAGGAAAATAAAAACAATAAAAAACGATAATTCATTCCAATAGATCTAATCAGTATTTGTAAAATCTCGGATAAAATACTCATCTTCCTCCATTAATCTTCGTGGATGGATTACATATGACCTTTTTCCTCTTTTCCTGTCCATGATTAAAGAGTTAGTGATATATTTTTGCGTTGGTATATCGAATCCGGTCCATTTATGAAGTGAGAATCATGACATGATTCTGTCTAAAAACTTCAACAGTCACATAGATCTAGGACCTATTCTTTTCTTGTATTTGTTTTGTGTGTGGAGTCGCCTGACTAATCGCTTTTTGACAGAACAACAACCCCAATTGATTGATTCAGAGATAATGCAGAGATAATGAATTGGTCCTAAATGTATCAATTTCCTTCTTCTATATTCTATGAGTTGAGTTGGTTTTGGGATTTGGTCTGTCAAATCATTCGATAATGTCTAATTCTTTCTATTAGAAGTATCTTTCTTATGTAGATTAGATAATTTACGATTCCGTCTATTATACCACTCTGTGGTATCTTTCATTGTGTAATGTGGGTTTGCTGTAAAACAAACCTTTTTCTTGTAGTGAAATCCAACCCATCGGGTGGTCTTACTATTACTAAGTGTTATTGCCGTAACAAAACAAACAAGTATTTTTGTTCATTCCAAATCGCGATCTTTCTTTAGTACTCGAGATTGGTCTGAAATGGAATGACTCTTTTTTTTTCATTCTAACTCTAATGAAATAACTCGATTCTTTTTATTTTATTTCTGAGAGGGTCAGTCGGTATAGTACAAGAAAAAAAGTTTCGAATTTTTTTTGTATAGAAAGATATGAGTTGTTATATGTAAACTCGCAACTCAACGGATTGAATCAAATCAATTAAGGAAAATAGAAATGAAATCCAGGATAAGGAAAGGAGAAAAAAATATAATCGTTCGGTGCTTAGATTATGTTTATGTAATGTAATGTATTCGTATGAAATCAATAGAAGCAATGATCCTATACACAGATATTAATGAAAAAAAAATACTTCGAAAAGAATATGCTAGAAATCCCTAGATATTTTACCCCATATGACTACTGAAATTTTTTCAGTTTTGAAATTCTTTTTTATATTATATTTCTATATTAATTATATTTTTTTATATGTTTTTATTTTCTTTTATTTTTATTTTCATTATCTCATTATATATATATGTAATGAAACATAGGATTAATTCGCATTATTAATTTAGTAGTATTATCAATTAGTATTAGAATATGTGCTAGTATAATATTTAATTAATATTTTAGTTTAGTAATTAGTAATTAATTACTATTTAATTACTTGACTTTTTACTTTTTTTTT